TAGAAAATAAATAGTAGTAAAAAGGATTGATTCGTTTTGAACAATAGATGTCTTTCACATCCAGCTATAACAATGAGTAATTTTTTAATTTATAAATGGCAGTTCCAAAAAAACGCACTTCGACATCAAAAAAGCGTATTCGTAAAAATATTTGGAAAAGAAAGGGGTATTCGGTAGCATTAAAGGCTTTTTCATTAGCGAAATCTCTTTCTACCGGGAATTCAAAAAGTTTTTTTGTACGACAAACAAAAATAAATAAGGAATAAAACGTTAGAATAATTTGAATCAACTTGAAAAAATTATTCAATTATTATCTAATTGAAAAATTTCAAAAATTCCCTTTCCTTTCATATTTGATATTGATTAGCTCACCAATCAATACGTAATGGAACTCGCTTCGCTTTTCTGATTGATATATAAAATAATAGAATTCTAAAATCCTCTATTTACTGAATAATACCCTTTTTGTTGACAAAAGAATAAACATCATTTCCATTCCAAGGTGGGGAGTTTTATTTTCCCCATCGACCTATTTGCAGAATTCAATTAAAAAATAAAAAAAAAATTCTATATTTCCATTCGATTTCCATATCTATAGAAGAAGGTATATAAAAATCTTTAGTGAAAGTTAAGAACTCGTTGAAACTAATTAATTCAATTTTGAAACCTTTTTGTGTTGTCGTGTTGTCTAACTTTCTAACTTTTTATTTTCTCTGAATTATTATATAGAATATGATAGAATATGGATCCCCATGTATCTCTTGCCCTTAACCCAATCGAGAAAGTTGCTTAATTAAATTCTGTATGACTAAGTGTTAATTTTGAGTGATGCAAAATTGGTTTTTTCTTTCTATTTTGTCTTCAAAATACATTTTTTGTTTTAGATTTTTGAAATAAAATAAATAGGAAATAGCTGATTAAACAATGAAAACAAAAATCTTTTGAACTCTATTCCTTAATTGAGTAGAGAACGGTTTAGTTACAAGAGTTCAATTCGAGAAAAGCATAAAATATAGGAAAGGGCTAGATTAATAAGACTCTAAACTCAAATCTAAAATAATGAACCTTCAACTTAAAATTCCTATTTGAAGAACTTTTTATTGATCCGTTTGAATCATTACTAAACTAAAAAAGCTTCCTCAATCTCGACGATTGCTTATTCATAGGCTATTATGAGTTCAAGACAGGCCGCTATGGTGAAATCGGTAGACACGCTGCTCTTAGGAAGCAGTGCTAATGCATCTCGGTTCGAGTCCGAGTGGCGGCATACCGTCTTCTAAAAAGGATAAATCGATCTTATAATGAATTCAATTCCCGATTTCCATTTTAGAATTATGTAATTAAGGGACTCTTCCTTTTTAAGATTTTTTATGATATTTTCAACCTTAGAGCATATATTAACTCACATTTCCTTTTCGATCGTTTCAATTGTAATTACAATTCATTTGATAACCTTTTTAGTCGCTGAAATCGTAAAACTATACGATTCGTCAGAAAAGGGCATAATAGTTACTTTTTTCTGTATAACAGGATTATTAGTTACTCGTTGGATTTCTTCGGGACATTTCCCACTAAGTGATTTATATGAATCATTAATTTTCCTTTCATGGAGTTTCTCCCTTATTCATATAATTCCGTATTTCAAAAAAAATGTTTTAATTTTAAGTAAAATAACTGGTCCAAGTGCTTTTTTTACCCAAGGCTTTGCTACTTCAGGCATTTTAACTGAAATACACCAATCTGGAATATTAGTACCCGCTCTTCAATCCGAGTGGTTAATAATGCACGTAAGTATGATGATATTGGGCTATGCAGCCCTTTTATGTGGATCATTATTATCAGTAGCACTTCTAGTGATTACATTTCGAAAAAACAGAAAGCTTGTTTATAAGAACAATGGTTTTTTTAATGAGTCATTTTTCTTGGGTGAAAATGTTTTAGAAAATACTTCTTTTGGTTCTGCTAAAAATTATTACAGGTCCCAATTGATTCAACAGTTGGATTATTGGAGTTATCGGGTTATTAGTTTAGGATTTACTTTTTTAACCATAGGAATTCTTTCAGGAGCGGTATGGGCTAATGAAGCATGGGGGTCGTATTGGAATTGGGACCCAAAAGAAACTTGGGCATTTATTACTTGGATCGTATTCGCAATTTATTTACATACTCGAACAAATAGAAATTTGCGGGGTGCAAATTCTGCAATTGTAGCGTCTATAGGCTTTCTTATAATTTGGATATGCTATTTTGGGGTCAATCTATTAGGAATAGGGTTACATAGTTATGGTTCTTTTCCATCAACATTTAATTGAATTTAAGACAAGTTATTACAAATACAACAAATACAAGAGCGGGCGGCGCATTGTATGAAGCAACGTGCGGGCCGTGTGAATCATCAATACAATATTTGATTCACACGGTTTTCTACCATACGTAGTTCAATTTCATTGTTTTTACTTAACTTAAGAGTTAAGAGAAGAAAAAAGTCTTCTTTTTTTCA